ATCGTTAGCTTGGAAGGCTAGGGGTTATAGTCGACGTCGATTCAGCTTTTATTTTTGACGTCTCTAATTCAAAACCGAACATGAAACTTTGGTTTCATTCGGCTCCTTTATGGAAAAAGGATAGATTCCCAAATCTAAGTTGTAAAAAAAAATTTCGACCCATAACACCTATGTTAGCTTTTTTGTCTGAATGCATTCAAAACAACTCGCTTTATAGATGATCCCTCTAGAAGAGGGTAATTCTAACAAATACTTCTAGTTATTTCGTTCTCTATTTCTACTGTGCGAATCCTGAGGAAAAGAGTTGTGTTTCCACCGAGCTGAAACAATATGTTGATGGCCCTAGTAAAACAAAGTCATCATTTAATAGCTATTTCGCTTCAATTTACCTTCTACCAAAGAACAAATTTAAGATCTAGTTACGATTGAACTACACTTTTTTCTTCATCCATGGACCCTTTATTCATACTCATTCAATTGGAAGTTTTGATCCAACTAAAAAAAATTATGCTTCGCAATTCCATAATCCAATTTTCAATTTTGAATTGACCCTTGGATACAAATCACGGGAATGTATATTCTTCCTCAAATCTGTCATTGAGAGGTAAAGGATAAAATCCTTTTAAGAAATAAAGTTTTTGATCGGAATATGAATTAACCGAAAGACCCCTTAACCATTTAAGGGATTAATAGAACGAATCACACTTTTACCACTAAACTATACCCGCTACAATTTATTATTGTATATGAATGGAATCTTTGTCGAACAAGGGAATCCTACATAATCAAGATAGGATCAGAATATAATTATGAAATTGGAGCGTTGACGTTTTTGCCGGGAGAACTTGATGAGGTAGGAAAAGAAATCTTATTAAAAAAAGGTTATATCTTAAATTTTGCTGGCGAATTCTTTAAAGATAAAGAGCCACTGAAGTAATAAAAAATTGTGTAAGAATCCGTAGCTCCGTTTTTTCAACCTTCCCGTCCTTTACAAGCAAATACAAAATTTTCTCAAAAAAGAGGGAAAGTTTGACTCTTTAATTTTTTGAAGATACCCTTTAAACCCGATTTTTTATTCATATTCCGCTGGTAACTTTTAGGAATTCGAGCCAATCAACTGGATCTAGTATAAAAACCCAGAGTCGTTTTTATGGGCTCAACTCAAGTGTTCAAATAAAGACTGCCCTTGAATAAATAACGAAATTATAGTTATAATATAAAGAAATAGGATAAGTCCCTCTTTTTCAAAATAAAAAAGGAAAAGACACTTCTATCCTATACCATAAGATTGGAAATAGTCTTCCGTGTTCCTGTCGTTGTTGTTTCAATAACAAGTTTTTTTGTTTTCAAATCAGAGAAATGAGTTGATCTATCATTTATTGCGTTGGAATAAAGCAAGAAATGGCCCGGCTAGGTACTGACCAGGCCGGGGAATAAAAGGAGTAAAATAAGGGGGGAGATTCTTTATTTTCTTTCTATGTAAGATATACCCATTATCGAAATGAAATTCGAGTTGGATTGGATTGCTAATCCAATTTGTATCTATCTTATCTATCTATAGAATAAAGTGAAGAATAAAGTGAAAGAAGAAATAAATACTTTTTGGCTTCAGGCGTAACATAGTAATTTTAAAAATTTGGAGAGATGGCTGAGTGGACTAAAGCGGCGGATTGCTAATCCGCTGTACGATTTATTTGTACCGAGGGTTCGAATCCCTCTCTTTCCGTTTCCTCCGATGACTTGATCTTTTTTTGCATTCAAAAAAAGATTGAGACCCTTTCATTTTATCTGATTTTATCATAGTTAAATGTCTGGAATAAAAAAACCATAAGAAAATTAATAAATCAACAAGCAAGAAAAAAGCTTTTTCCCCTTTTTTATTCCTCACGTCCAGGATTACGTCCTGGATCATTAGATAGGAATCCGAAGATAAAAAGAGAAACAAAGAATATCACTACTGTGTAAACGAAGAGTTTGAGAGTAAGCATTACACAATCTCCAAGATCATTTTTGTAAAAAAAGGGAATAGACTATCCTTTTTTATACCACATATCCTCTTTTTACACCAAGAAACGAAGTAGTTTCTCGAAAAGAAAGTAATTTTTAGAAATTATTTTTTTGTAATAAGATTCTTTCGGTATGGAAACGATTTCTTATGACCCAATTCTATTATTGTGGGGGACCCTAAATTAAATAGGGCCCTTGAAGTAGAAGGTCAAGTTGGGGAGGTGATCTAGATTTCTCGCGATTATCCAAGAATTAAAATGTTTGGATCGGGGGTTCAGAATGTAAGACTTAGCTGATCTTATCAATTGTTAGAATATTTTTTTATCAAAAAATCATGCATGTTTGTAGGACAGTAGTAAAAAAATATCATCGAAAACTTACAGCAGCTTGCCAAACAAGGGCTAAGAGAAGAAAGAGCACAGGTATTACTGGCATAACATCTACAATTGGATTGAAAAAAGCATAAGCCTCGGGCAATTTGGCGAAGAAAAAACTACTCGAATGAAGGGCAGAATTAAGACAGATACAGATCAAACTAAAGATATTAAGCATAACAAACATTTCCTTCTTGGAGATAATTGTATTTTGATTGAGTTATTGATATTAAGGAAAAAAACGAAGAAAGTAAGGTAGACAAAAATTATTCTTTTTTTTTACTTGCTCAATCACAAATCCTTCAATTCTCAACCGAGAACAGAAGGAGTCATACTTTCATACAATATCTTAATTGAATTCTATGTAATGATCAATAAATTAAGTGAAATTCTACAACTATATGCATTAAATCCTAGCAACAATCTACTCTATTCCATATATATTTGGGTGGGAATTGACGAATAAACAATACGGATATTAGTGTTTATTGGTGTCAAATATAAATGGGGCGTGGCCAAGCGGTAAGGCAACGGGTTTTGGTCCCGCGACTCGGAGGTTCGAATCCTTCCGTCCCAGAGCAGAGCAGTCCAATTAGGTTCAAAGTGTAATGTTGAATATGATCTAATCCCTTTTTCTGAATCATATCTTTCCTTTTTTATCACAAAACAACTCAGGGCAAATGACATACCGATAGAGCTAAATCTATTTCCTATCCTACCTGGCTAAGAAATAGCTCAATAGTTATAGTTGAATTAAAAAATTAGATGGGCTCTTCCGCGTCTGCCTGTTCCGTCGATATTCCTAGTTGCTTAGAAATACTTTATAGTCTATATCCATTTGAATTTTTAATAACGCATTCAAAGTTAAAATAAAAAAATACTCTACCTTACTCCCCTATATCTTCCCCTATATCTAAAGTAAACAGGGGAGTCCAGTTATTAGAATTATCTGTGGATCTGGAAGTCTAAACTAAACAAGAAGGGGCTCTTGGGACTAATTGAATTCTCATTCCATCACCGAGATAATGATTTATTCAAAATCTATGGGTGACTGAGTCAGAAATGAGATATCTATTAAACTTTTTTAACTACTGGCTATGATATGATTGCGAAATCAATTAAAGGATTTCGCGATTAAATAATAAAAATTATATTGAAATAGAAAATTTTTAAACGAAATGCTTTTAATGATGTTTTATCAATCTTTCTTTGGTACTCGAACTCGAAGAGATGTGATATTTGTTAATTTTTTTATTCTATGAACTTATTTCTGGCCTTTCCAGTTCATTGGACTCGTTTCTTTGGTTAATACTTAATATTCATTTTGTTCCGGTATTTTAAATCTAATTAAAGACCCTTCCTTTATTTTAGTTAGGTGTTTTTACCTTAGTTGTTTGAGAAAGGTTGAATCTTTCATGATTTATCGTCGTGAACAATCTGTTCTGTTGAAAATGCAGATTACATAAAAGCGTTTTTTATTCATGTTCTTTATAAATTATTTTGTTCATAGAATAAAAGATAGGTAGGGAATAATAGGGCTAATTAAATTGAATCCTTTGCGGAGACTTCTACAGAAAAAAGGACCTTTCCATATAATATAGAAAAATAAAGTATAGATTACTATGTACCGATTGAACCAATGACTATTCATGATTCCATATTGAATCAATTCCATACCGGCTCCAAACTAGAGGAAAGTTATGGTAAAACTTCGTTTAAAACGATGTGGTAGAAAGCAACGTGCGACTTGAAGGACATGATCAGTTGTGGATTCTTACATCCACCATTTTATAGAGGAATGAAGGTGCTCTTGGCTCGACATAGTTTGTTCTGTTCCACTAGAACAATCCCTTTTTTGGGGGGTTGTAAATAGTACATGATGGAGCTCGAGCAGAAAGTATTGATTAATTTCTCAGGAGCAAGGGTCTAGGGTTAGTGTCAATCAATAAGTCGGAACAACTTCGTAAGTATATCTTCAATATAGAAATCGAAAGGATCTAATTCGAGCAAACGTTTCAAAAAAAGGAAATAAAAATTCTTTTCTTGGAATTTAGAATTACCAAAAAACTATTTTGATCAAAACAAAAGTGTATCGCACTGGAATAAATCCTTCATCTGATTCTTCGATAGAAAGAAATTGCAAAAGGTATGTTGCTGCCGTTTTGATAGATTTAAGATCACCGAAGTAATGTCTAAACCCAATGATTCAAAGCAACGATAAAGGATCCCGGAACAAGCAAACACCATTTTATGTTGTCTCAACAATAGGTTCGGTCAGGGCGAGGAATAAAAAAAAGAACTCTAAACAAGACAAAGCAAGGGGGTTAAAGACAGCTCAATAAATAAAATGCCTAAGCTTAAGGATTTTCCTTTAAGCTCTTTGATAATTATACAACTTGAGTTATGAGTACGAATGTTTTTTTCTTTTCTGCGGGAAGGAATAAAAAGAAGAAAAGAAGGAATTAAAAAAAGTATAATGGATTTTATGATTTTATCAATATATTTGAAACTATATACATAAATTCAAATCATTCTTTCTCGAGCCGTACGAGGAGAAAACCTCCTATACGTTTCTAGGGGGGGCGTTGTTCATCTATATCTATCCCAATGAGCCATCTACCGAATCGTTGCAATTGATGTTCGATCCCGAAGAGAAGGAAGAGATCTTCGGAAAGTGGGTTTTTACGATCCGATAAAGAATCAAACTTATTCAAACGTTCCCGCTATTCTCTATTTCCTTGAAAAAGGCGCTCAACCCACAGGAACTGTTCATGATATTTCAAAGAAGGCAGAGGTGTTTAAGGAACTTCCCGTTAATCAAACGAGCTTTAAATAATGAATAAAGAAAAATAAAGTGGGGGTTACATAATGTGAACTTCCCGGAATTTCTTCTTTTTTCACTCTTTTTATTGTTCTTTTTATACTAATTTACTATTCGATTGCTTTCATATAATCCCATATTATCGATTATCGAAATAATTTAATCTTTTTTATTGATATGGTTTTTGTTAGGATGACAAGGGGGTTAAGTTTGCTTATTGTCCCTTTCGTTATATTCGAGTTTTTTCTTTTGTTTTCAACGTTAATATTGACAATAGTGTATTGAACAAATATAATTGGATCGTGGATAAATAGATCTATTTATCCACGATCCAATTATATTTGTTTTTTACTTCATAAAAAAGTGCTCGTTAGATTTGCTGTAACACAATAGGACCCTTTTTAGGAAAAAATATAAAAATAAAAGTTGGGAAAAAATTTTTTATCTTTATCTGGGAATTTATTCCATTTTCATATGATTTGTTCATTTTTCTATTCAGAATCGATACTAAAAAGCTTTTGTAGATTTGTTGCTAGTTTAATCCTTTGATGGGGCCGTTCAATCTAATCTATTTATTTTTTTATTTCGATCGTATCTACACAACATAATTACATTATTTGGGTTGCTAACTCAACGGTAGAGTACTCGGCTTTTAAGTGCGGCTAGATTCTTTTACACATTTGGATGAAGCAACGGATTCGTCCCTACCATTGGTAAAGTTTGTAAGACCACGACTGATCCTGAAAGGGAATGAATGGAAAAAATAGCATGTCGTATCAATGCAAAACTCTGAGAATTTTTCGTCCTTACCAGATTGGTACAAAATCTTGTTTTAATTCTTGGAGCGTGACAAAAGAAATTCACGGATGGGTCGAGTGAATAAATGGATAGAACCCTACGGCTCCAATTATAGGGAAATAAAAAGCAACGGGCTTATGTTCTTAATTTGAATGATTACCCGATCTAATTATATGTTAAAAATATATTAGTGCCTAACGCGGGAAAAGGTTCTCCTATAAGTGGATTATATATTTTTTTATGAGTCCTAACTATTCACTATATCTTCATTTTAGTATGGAGGGGAGACGAATGTGTAGAAGAAGGGGTATATTGATAAAGATTCATTTTTTTTCCAAAATCAAAAGAGCGATCGGGTTGCAAAAATAAAGGATTTCTTACCATTACCGATTGGATTAAAAAAGGTAGGATCCGTTGATTAGCCTATCTGTCTCCGAGGTATCTAGTTTTTTATTACTATATACCTTGTTTTGACTGTATCGCACTATGTATCATTTGTGAACCAAATAAATCCTTTGCCTTTAGTTTCAAATAGAATTTAAAATGAAGGAATTAGAAGCATATTTCAAAATAGATAGATCTCGCCAACAAGACTTCTTATATCCACTTTTCTTTCAGGAGTATATTTATGCACTTGCTCATGATCATGGTTTAAATGGATCAATTATTTATGAATCCGTTAAAAATGTAGGTTATGATAATAAATCTAGTTCACTGCTTGTGAAACGTTTAATTACTCAAATGTATCAACAGAAAAATTTTAATTTTATAATTTCTAAAAATGTTTCTAAACAAAATAAATTTGTTGCGCACAGCCAAAATTTTTATTATCAAATGATATCCGAGGGGCTTGCAGTCATAGTAGAAATTCCATTTTCACTACAATTAGTATCTTTTCTAGAAGGAAAGGATATAAAAAAATCTCATAATTTACGATCCATTCATTCAATATTTCCTTTTTTAGAGGATAAATTATCACATTTAACTCATGTGTCAGATATACTAACACCCCACCCTGTCCATCTGGAAATCTTGGTTCAAATCCTACGCTCTTGGATACAAGATGTTCCCTCTTTGCATTTATTGCGACTCTTTCTCCATGAGTATCGTAATTGCTATAGTCTTATTACTAAAAATGAAGCAATTTCCCTTTTTTCAAAGGAGAATCAACGCTTTTTCTTCTTCCTGTATAATTATCATGTATATGAATGTGAATCCATATTAGTTTTTCTCCGTAAACAATCTTTTCATTTACGATCAACATCTTTTGGTATCCTTCTTGAGCGAATAAATTTCTATGGAAAAATGGAGCATCCTGTAGTAGTGTTTAGTAATGATTTTCAGACCTTCCTATGGTTGTTCAAGGATCCTTTTATGCATTATGTCAGATATCAAGGAAATTCAATTCTGGCTTCAAAGGGAAGTCCTCTTTTGATGAATAAATGGAAATGTAATCTTGTAAATTTATGGCAATGTCATTTTTCCTTGTGGGCTCAACCA